TTGTTGTACGTCGAACGGATTGTGGCACCGCCCGGGGTATTTCTGTGAGTCCTCGGAATGGGATAATGCCGGAAAGGATTTTTAGTCAAACATTAATTGGCCGTGTATTAGCGGATGATATATACATGGGTTCGCGATGTATTGCCACTAGAAACCAAGCCATTGGCATTGGACTTGTAAATCGATTCATAACCTTTCGGGCACAACCAATCTCTATTCGAACTCCCTTTACTTGTAGGAGTACATCTTGGATTTGTCGATTATGTTATGGCCGTAGTCCTACTCATGGCGACCTGGTTGAATTGGGGGAAGCTGTAGGTATTATTGCAGGTCAATCGATTGGAGAACCGGGTACTCAATTAACATTAAGAACTTTTCATACCGGAGGAGTATTCACGGGGGGTACTGCAGAACATGTGCGAGCCCCATCTAATGGAAAAATCAAATTCAATGAGGACTTGGTTCATCCGACACGTACACGTCATGGGCATCCCGCCTTTCTATGTTCTATGGACTTGTATGTAACTATTGAGAGTGAAGATATTCTACATAATGTGAATATTCCACCCAAAAGTTTGCTTTTAGTTCAAAACGATCAATATGTAGAATCAGAACAAGTAATTGCTGAGATTCGCGCAGGAATATCCACTTTGAATTTTAAAGAGACGGTTCGAAAACATATTTATTCTGATTCAGATGGAGAAATGCACTGGAGTACCGATGTCTATCATGCACCCCAATTTACATATGGTAATGTTCATCTATTACCAAAAACAAGTCATTTATGGATATTATTAGGAGGGCCGTGCAGGTCCAGTCTAGTCTACCTTTCGATCCACAAGGATCAGGATCAAATGAATGCGCATTCTCTTTCTGGCAAGCGAAGATATACTTCTAACCTCTCAGTAACCAATGATCAGGCGAGGCATAAATTGTTTAGTTCGGATTTTTATGGTCAAAAAGACGATAGGATTCCTGATTATTCAGACCTTAATCGAATCATATGTACTGGTCAGTATAATCTCGTATATTCGCCTATTCTCCACGAGAATTCTGATTTATTGTCAAAAAGGCGAAGAAAAAAATTCATCATTCCACTACACTCGATTCAAGAACTCGAGAATGAACTAATGCCCCGGTCAGGTATCTCGATTGAAATCCCCGTAAATGGTAGTTTCCGTCGAAATAGTATTCTTGCTTATTTCGATGATCCTCGATACAGAAGAAAGAGTTCGGGCATTATTAAATATGGGACTATAGAAACGCATTCAGTCATCAAAAAAGAGGATTTGATTGAATATCGAGGAGTCAAGGAATTTAGGCCAAAATACCAAATGAAAGTAGATCGATTTTTTTTCATTCCTGAAGAGGTGCATATCTTGCCCGGATCTTCTTCCATAATGGTACGGAACAATAGTATCGTTGGGGTCGATACACAAATCACCTTAAATCTAAGAAGCCGAGTCGGTGGGTTGGTCCGGGTGGAGAGAAAAAAAAAACGAATTGAACTGAAAATCTTTTCTGGAGATATCCATTTTCCTGGAGAGACAGATAAGATATCCAGACATACCGGCGTTTTGATACCACCAGGAACAGGAAAAAGAAATTCCAAGGAATACAAAAAAGTGAAAAATTGGATCTATGTCCAACGAATTACACCTAGTAAGAAAAGGTTTTTTGTTTTAGTTCGACCTGTCGTCACATATGAAATAACGGACGGTATAAATTTAGCAACTCTTTTTCCACCGGATCCATTGCAGGAAAGGGATAATGTGCAACTTCGAATTGTCAATTATATCCTTTATGAAAATGGCAAACCGATTCGAGGAATTTCTGACACAAGTATTCAATTAGTTCGGACTTGTTTAGTATTGAATTGGAACCAAGACAAAAAAAGTTCTTCTTGCGAAGAAGCCCGTGCTTCTTTTGTTGAAATAAGGACAAATGGTTTGATTCGACATTTCTTAAGAATCAACTTAGTGAAATCCCCTATTTCGTATATCGGAAAAAGGAATGATCCGTCGGGGTCAGGATTGCTCTCTGATAATGGATCAGATTGTACCAATATCAACCCCTTTTCTGCCATTTATTCCTATTCCAAGGCAAAAATTCAACAATCTCTTAACCAACCTCAAGGAACTATTCATACGTTGTTGAATAGAAATAAGGAATGTCAGTCATTGATAATTTTGTCAGCAGCCAATTGTTCTCGAATGGGGCCATTCAAGGATGTAAAATATCACAGTGTGATAAAAGAATCAATTAAAAAGGATTCCCTAATTCCAATTAGGAATTCATTGGGCCCTTTAGGAACATGCCTTCCAATTGAGAATTTTTATTCATCTTACCATTTAATAACTCATAATCAGATCTTAGTAACTAAATATTTGCAACTTGACAATTTAAAACAGACTTTTCAAGTGATTAAATTGAAATATTATTTAATGGATGAAAATGGAAAAATTTTTAATCCCGATCCATGCCGTAACATTATTTTAAA